TGTGCATATTATTTTAATAATGTAAATAGACACACTTTGGGCTTTAAAAATACTACTAGAGGTTTTCCTGTTTCCGGGGGGTTTTCAGGAGTGTTAGTGATCTCAGGAGTATTGGGGGGTAGGGGGGTTTACGCGCAAAAACCCCGGGGGTATCTTAGATATCTTAGGAGAAATATTAGTACTTTATGCTCTTGATATCCAATAATGTGGTTCTTTATTCAAAATCTTTCCACCATTAATACTATTTCCTTGCGCGCAAGGAAATGTTCAACCTTGTTAACCATTACTGTGTGCACTCTGAAATGTCAAGTGAAAGGAAAACAAAAAAAGAGAACCCCTTGCTCGCTGGAGTGAATGCTCGGCTTGCTGGGTAACGAGTCGTATGTACTCCACCATTAACTTATGCCAGCGTCGATGAAAGTGTGGGGAATAAATCAATCCATGGCCCTGAAGTAGGAACCAAATGCCAGGAATAGTTCACTGAGTGAAACCCCCACAATGGTTGTCCCTCACCTTCAATAAACGTATGCATTAAGAAATCAACTGATGGTCGGTTCTTACTACATTGAAATTTGTCTTGAAGAGATGTTGAATCAAGGTATATCTTGACTTATGAGTTTTGTATTAAGTCTTAAATTTCGTCAGTCTTACTTCCATTTATGTAATATATACTAGTAATGGTTTATGTATATCTTAGTATATATGTTGATGTATGAATGTTATAATACTAGTTATGTTAATAAAAGATTAATGTACTTGAATGCTATTGATATGGTTAATATAGTTTTATGGTGTAAGTACATATATGCATTTTTTTAAAAAAAGCAAATATGTGCAAAGAATAGTTTAGTTTAGAATCCTAGCTTTGGGAGTTAGGGGTAGGAGTTAGAATCTCCTTTCTTTGAGCATTAGGGAGGATTTTAACCTCCGACATCCGGTTTACAAGACCGGCGCTCTAAAACTGAGCTACTAGTGCAAGATCATCCAAGGGCTTTGTTTTCCAGTCAGCCTGCTAGGGGTGTTAGGACTAGAAATAAGAAGAAGTATAAGAAAGATGCAATTTGACCAATGATAATGAAGGGGTGTTCTACAGGCATACCTCCGATTCAGGTGAGAATGGCGACGTCTGCGACTAGGGCTCAAAATAAAAACTGGGTGATGGGGCGGAATGTGAGGCTTCGTTGTTTTGATGTGTGGAGGATGGGGACAACTATTAGTACGAGGATAGAGAATAAGAGGGCTAGTACCCCTCCTAGTTTGTTTGGGATGGAACGAAGAATTGCGTACGCAAATAAGAAATATCACTCAGGCTTGATGTGGGGTGGGGTTACTAGTGGATTGGCGGGGGTGAAGTTGTCTGGCTCGCCAAGGGGGTTTGGGGAGAATAGTGCTAAGGATGTAAGTGTAATGAGGAGTACTGCGAATCCTAGAAGGTCTTTATAGGAGAAGTAGGGGTGGAATGAAACTTTATCTGCGTCTGAGTTAAGCCCTAGTGGGTTGTTTGAGCCTGTTTCATGGAGAAAAAGCAGGTGAATTACTGTTGCAGCTGCAATAATAAATGGGAAGAGGAAGTGGAAGGCGAAGAAGCGGGTAAGGGTAGCGTTGTCTACTGAAAAGCCGCCTCAGATCCATTGTACGAGGGTGTTTCCGATGTATGGTACGGCGGATAGCAGGTTAGTAATGACAGTGGCTCCTCAAAATGATATCTGTCCTCAGGGGAGGACATAGCCTACGAAGGCAGTCATTATTACTAGAAGTAGTAATACTACTCCGATGTTTCATGTTTCTTTATAAAGATAGGAGCCGTAGTATAAACCTCAGCCGATGTGTATGTAAATGCAGATGAAGAAGAAAGATGCGCCGTTGGCGTGGATGTTGCGAATTAGCCATCCGTAGTTTACATCTCGGCAGATATGTGCTACTGAAGAGAAAGCTGTTGCGATATCTGAAGTGTAATGTATGGCGAGGAATAGTCCTGTGAGAATTTGGATAACCAAGCAAAGGCCTAGTAGAGAGCCAAAGTTTCATCAGACTGAAATGTTAGAGGGTGCGGGAAGGTCAACTAATGCATCATTTGCGATTTTTAGGAGTGGGTGGGTTTTTCGGAGGCTTGCCATTGAAAGCCGCCTCAGATTCATTGTACGAGGGTGTTTCCGATGTATGGTACGGCGGATAGCAGGTTAGTAATGACAGTGGCTCCTCAAAATGATATCTGTCCTCAGGGGAGGACATAGCCTACGAAGGCAGTCATTATTACTAGAAGTAGTAATACTACTCCGATGTTTCATGTTTCTTTATAAAGATAGGAGCCGTAGTATAAACCTCGGCCGATGTGTATGTAAATGCAGATGAAGAAGAAAGATGCGCCGTTGGCGTGGATGTTGCGAATTAGCCATCCGTAGTTTACATCTCGGCAGATATGTGCTACTGAAGAGAAAGCTGTTGCGATATCTGAAGTGTAATGTATGGCGAGGAATAGTCCTGTGAGAATTTGGATAACCAAGCAAAGGCCTAGTAGAGAGCCAAAGTTTCATCAGACTGAAATGTTAGAGGGTGCGGGAAGGTCAACTAATGCATCATTTGCGATTTTTAGGAGTGGGTGGGTTTTTCGGAGGCTTGCCATTAGGGTTCTTGTAGTTGAATAACAACGGTGGTTTTTCAAGCCATTAGTCCTGGTTAAAATCCTGGTAGGAATTATGACTTATATCATGTCTTTGTTTTTATTTGGTCTAGTGTTAGGGTTGGTTGCGGTTGCTTCTAACCCCTCCCCGTATTTTGCGGCTTTAGGGTTAGTAGTGGTTGCGGGGATGGGATGTGGGGTATTAGTGGGTCATGGGGGCCCTTTCCTATCTTTAATTCTGTTTTTAATTTATTTGGGAGGAATGTTAGTTGTATTTGCGTATTCGGCAGCTTTAGCTGCGGAGCCTTACCCTGAAAGTTGAGGGAGCCGACCGGTTGCAGCTTATATGCTGGTGTATGGAATTGGTGTGGCTTTAGTGTCTGGTTTATTCTGGGGTGGATGGTATGAAGTTTCTTGAGTACCTGTGGATGAACTTGGGGAGTTTACTGTGCTTCGGGGAGATACTGGGGGAGTTGCTCTTATATATTCTTTGGGGGGAGGAATATTGGTTGTTAGTGCATGGGTGTTGCTTTTAACTTTGTTTGTGGTGCTTGAGTTAACGCGTGGGCTGAGTCGGGGTACTCTTCGGGCAGTTTAGAAGATAAATACTAGTGTGGCAAGGATGAGGGTGAGGAGGAATAAGGTTAGATAGGTTTTGATTATTCCTTGCTGGGCATTGCTTGTTGTGGTGACTAGGGGGATGTTAGAGGAAATAATGGCTTTGGGTCCTGTTTTTTCTAACCAGGTTTGGTCGATTATTTGACTGGCGATTGTTTGGCCAAGGGTGAGGTTTAGTTTAGGGGTAAGGCGATGGATGATCATTGGGAAAAAGCCTAATATGTTGGAGAAGTGGTGGGTGGTTAGTTGAGGGAGGGGTTTGAATTGTTTGTTTGTTAAAGATGCTAGTTCTAGGGCAATTAACAGTCCTAAGATGGTAACAACCAGGGCAGCTAGTTTAAGAAGGGGAGGTATAGTTATGACAGGTGTTTTTAAAGGGATAATGTTTGAGGTAATTAGGAGACCGGCGACGATGCTACCTCAGGCTAGTCGTTTGATTGGGTTGATTACTGCTGGGTTATTTTCGTTAATAGGGGATATGGGGCTGAATCGGGGGTGGCCCATGGAGACGAAGTACACCACTCGGAGGCTGTAAATGGCTGTAAAAGAGGTGGCTAAAATGGTTAAGGTCAGGGCTCAGGCGTTAAGGTGTGATGTGTTTAGTGATTCAATGATGGCGTCTTTGGAGAAGAAGCCTGCTAAAAAGGGGGTACCTGTTAGGGCTAGACTGCCAATGGTAAGGCAGGAGGATGTAAAAGGAGTGAGGTGATGTATACCTCCTATCTTGCGAATGTCTTGTTCGTCATTTAAGCTGTGAATGATTGAACCTGAGCATAGAAAGAGTATTGCTTTGAAGAAAGCGTGCGTACAGATGTGAAGGAAGGCAAGTTGAGGTTGGTTTAATCCGATGGTAACCATCATTAGGCCTAATTGGCTAGATGTAGAGAATGCAACGATTTTTTTGATGTCATTTTGAGTGAGGGCACAGGTAGCGGTGAATAGGGTCGTTAGGGCACCTAAGCATAAACATACGGTTAAAGCCGTCTGGTTGTGTTCCATTAGAGGGCTCAATCGGACTAGGAGAAAAATTCCCGCAACGACCATGGTGCTGGAGTGCAGTAGGGCAGAGACCGGTGTGGGACCCTCTATGGCAGAGGGAAGCCATGGGTGAAGTCCAAATTGGGCTGATTTACCGGTAGCGGCAATAATCAGCCCTAGAAGTGGGAAGGTAAGGTCAAAGTCTTTGGCGGCTGCAAATATTTGTTGCATTTCCCAAGAGTTAAAGTTTGTGGCTATCCATGCTATGGCGAAAATTAGTCCAACATCCCCGACTCGGTTATAAAGAACTGCCTGGAGGGCAGCAGTATTTGCGTCGGCTCGTCCATATCATCAGCCGATGAGAAGGAAGGACATAATGCCTACTCCTTCTCAGCCAATAAAAAGTTGAAATATATTGTTTGCTGTAACTAGGGTAATTATAGCAATTAGAAAGACTAGGAGGTATTTGAAAAATCGGTTCATGTAAGGGTCTGCATGTATGTATCAAGATGCAAATTCAAGAATTGATCATGTAACATATAGGGCGACTGGGGTAAAGATAATTGAGTAGTGGTCGAATTTGAGGCTTATATTAACATCAAATGTTAGGGTATTTATTCAATTTCAGTTAGTAATGATTACTTCTGCTCCTTCGTTGAGGAAAAGGCCCAAAGGAAGGAGGCTAGTGAAGAAAGCTAGTTTAACTGCTGTTTTGACTTGGGAGAGGGCTCAATTGGTTCCGGATGGTTGAGGTGTGAGGGTTGTGAATACGGGGTACGCTAAAAGTAAAAAAATAATGATTAAGCTGGATGTTATTATTAGGGAAGTGGGGTGCATAGCTGCTACTTGGATTTGCACCAAGAGTTTTTGGTTCCTAAGACCAACGGATGAGCTGTTATCCTTTAGGAGCGGCTCGAGTGAGCCCAGGGGTTCAACCAAGGTGGCGAAGATTAGCAGTCTTCGTTGCTAGCGAGCCTCTCTCGGTGGGTAAGGGGGCTTTAACCTCTATTTTTAGAATCACAATCTAATGTTTTTGTTAAACTATACCTACAAGCGGCCCACCCTCAAATTAATTCGGGTTTGAGGATTAGCAGGATTAGGGGGAGGAGGTGAAGGGCTATTAGTAAATGTTCTCGAGAGTGGGAGGGGTCTAGGGCAATAATATGGGCTGGAAGTGGGCCCCGTTGAGTCATAAGGAACATATAGAGTGAGTAGCCTGCAGTGATTAGGGTACCAGCCCCTGTTAGTGCGAGGGTTCATCAGGATCAGTTAAATAATGATGTGATAATTATTAGTTCTCCTATTAGGTTAGGTAAAGGGGGGAGGGCTAAGTTAGCAAGGCTGGCAATAAATCATCATGTTGTTATTAGGGGAAGGGCCATTTGTAGTCCTCGTGCTAGAACTATGGTCCGGCTGTGGGTTCGTTCGTAGTTGGTATTTGCTAGGCAGAATAGGGCTGAGGATGTTAGGCCATGTGCAATTATAAGGATGAGGGCTCCTGTAAATCCTCATGGGGTTTGGATGAGGATGCCCCCTACAACTAGGCCTATGTGGCTAACTGATGAATAAGCAATGAGAGATTTTAAGTCGGTTTGGCGTAAGCAAATTGAGCCGGTTATAATTACCCCTCAAAGGGCGAAGATAAGAAAGGGGTAGCTTAGTTCTTTTGTTAGGGGCTCTAACATGACCATTATTCGTATTATGCCGTATCCCCCTAGTTTTAAGAGCACGGCAGCAAGGATTATGGAGCCGGCGACGGGTGCTTCAACGTGTGCTTTAGGAAGTCAGAGGTGGACTCCGTAAAGAGGTATTTTTACTAGAAAAGCCAGTAGACAACCTGCTCATCAGAGTTTGTCGGCGTAGGTTGAAAGTAATATAGGGTCGGAATATTGTAGGGTAAGTATGGAGAGAGTGCCTGTGTTGTTTTGTAGAAGTAGAAGGGCTACAAGAAGCGGGAGAGAGCCTGCTAAAGTGTAGAATAAGAAGTAGGTCCCTGCATTGAGTCGTTCTGTTTGATTGCCTCATCGGGTGATTAGAATTAGGGTTGGGATAAGAGTAGCTTCAAATATGACGTAAAATATAATAATTTCGGTTGCACTGAAGGCTAAGATTAGGAAAATTTGTAATGACGTCAGGAGTGTAATGTATATTCGTTGCCGATTGATGGGCTCCAGGGCTGTGTGGTTTTGGCTAGCAAGAATTATGAGGGGTAAAAGCCAGCAGGTGAGGACTAGCAGGGGGGTAGAGAGGGGGTCTGTTGCCATGTAGAGGTTAAGAGAGGATCACCCTGTCTCTGACAGGTTTTTTAGTCAGGTAAGGCTGGCCAGGGCGATTACTAGGCTGTGGAGAAGGGAGGAGGGTCAGAGTCATTTAGCGGGGGAGAATCAAATTGTTGGCACTAGCATTAAGGTGGGGATTAGGATTTTTAGCATTGTAGGAGATTTAGGCTTTGTAAGCGGTCAGACCCGTGGGTACGGGCTGTAGCTACCAATAGAGCGAGTCCGGCACTTGCTTCGCAAGCTGAGAAAGCTAGTAGTAGTATAGGGGAGGCTGAGAAGTTAGTGGAGTCTAGTTGTAGGGTCCATAGGGAGAGTGCAATAAACAGGGAGAGTATTATTCCCTCTAAACATAGGAGAGCAGAGAGAAGATGGGTTCGGTGGAGGGCTAGTCCTGTTAACCCTAGTAAGAAGGTCGATGAAAAAGTGAAGTGAACGGGGGTCATTAGGTGATTGTGGACTTTAACCACAAGTTTTTGAGCCGAAATCAAATGTTTTTCTTAAACTAATTACCTATTCGGCCCATTCTAGTCCGCCTTGAATTCATTCATAAATTAGGCCTAGGGTAAGCAGAGCTAGGACAGCTGAGGCTCATAGGAATGTGGTTAAAGGAGATGATAGTTGGTCTCCTCAGGGAAGGGGTAGGAGAAGGGCAATTTCTAGGTCAAATAGAAGAAATAAAATAGCAACAAGAAAGAATCGAAGAGAAAATGGGAGTCGGGCACTACCTAGTGGATCAAAGCCGCATTCGTAGGGGGAGAGCTTTTCATGGTCTGGGCTTATTTGGGGCAGTCAGAAGGAAACAATGGCGAGAATGGTGGAAAGTACAATGGCAATAGTAATAATTGTTGTGACTAAGTTCATTATCTTTCCTTGGAGTTTAACCAAGACCTGGTGATTGGAAGTCACTTATACTTGCTTTGATACTAGAAAGATTAAGATCCTCATCAGTAGATGGAGATGTATAGGAATAATCAGACGACGTCTACGAAGTGTCAATATCAGGCGGCTGCTTCGAATCCGAAATGGTGCTCAGATGTAAAATGATATTGAATTTGGCGGAGTAGACAGATGGCCAGGAATGTTGAGCCAATAATAACGTGTAGTCCGTGGAAGCCAGTGGCTACAAAAAATGTGGAGCCGTAGACTCCGTCTGCGATTGTAAAGGGGGCCTCGTAGTACTCTATGGCTTGGAGAAAGGTGAAATAGAATCCTAGTAGAATTGTTAGTGCTAAAGATTGAATTGCTTGTTTTCGTTCACCTTCTATAATGCTGTGGTGGGCTCAGGTAACTGTAACTCCAGAGGCGAGTAGTACAGCTGTGTTGAGAAGGGGGACTTCAAATGGATCTAGGGTTGTAATGCCGGTAGGGGGTCAGCAGCCTCCTAGTTCAGGGGTGGGTGCAAGGCTTGAGTGGTAGAAGGCTCAGAAGAATCCTAGGAAGAAAAAGACTTCTGAGGTAATGAAGAGGATCATTCCATATCGGAGCCCTTTTTGAACGGGCGGTGTGTGGTGACCTTGGAATGTGCCTTCTCGTACGATGTCTCGTCATCATTGGTATATTGTAAGAAGAAGAAGAACTATTCCGAGGGACATAAGTGTTGTCGAGTGGAAGTGAAATCAGATTGCGAGACCTGACGTTATTAGGAGGGCAGCAATAGCGCCTGTTAGAGGTCAAGGGCTAGGGTCAACTATGTGGTATGCGTGTGCTTGATGGGCCATTAGACGTTTTCTTGTAGGTAAAGGCTTAAGAGAAGGACGAAGACGTAAGCTTGAATTATAGCTACGGCAACTTCTAAGAGGGTAAGTAGGAATAGTAGTGTTGCTGTGAGAATTGCTACTGTGGGTATAAGTGGAAGAAGTACAAATGCAGCTGTCGCGATTAGTTGAATCAGAAGATGTCCGGCTGTTAGGTTTGCTGTTAGCCGTACTCCTAGGGCTAGAGGGCGAATAAATAGACTAATTGTTTCGATAATGATCAGGACTGGGATCAGGGGGGTGGGGGTACCTTCAGGGAGAAGGTGGCCAAGTGCGATAGTTGGTTGGTTACGTATACCAATAATAACGGTTGCTAGCCAGAGTGGAACTGCAAGGCCTATATTGAGGGACAATTGTGTGGTAGGGGTAAATGTGTAAGGCAGAAGTCCTAACATGTTTAGAGTGATTAGGAATAATATTAGGGAGGTAAATAATGCAGCTCATTTATGGCCCCCGGGGCTTAGGGGTAGGAGAAGTTGCTGGGTGAATCGGTTGATGAATCAGTTTTGAAGGGCTAACAGTCGGTTGTTGAGTCATCGGGAGGAGGGGGTGGGGTAAAGGATTCAAGGGAGGCTTAAGGCTAGAGCCATTAAGGGGATACCTAAATATGTGGGGCTCATGAATTGGTCAAAGAAGCTTAGTGTCATGGTCAGTTTCAGGGCTCTGTTTTAGGGGTTTCTGCGCTTTGAAGAGTTGGCTCGTTGGGGAAAGTATGAGCTAGCACTTTAGGAGGAATAACGGTTAGGAAAATTAGTCAGGTGAAGACTAAAATGGCAAATCAGGGTGCGGGGTTGAGTTGAGGCATGTCGCTAGGGGTGGTTGGGAGGCACCAATCTTTAGCTTAAAAGGCTAACGCTATACCCTGTTTAGCTTCTTAGCGAGGCGTCTTCAAGTATTAGAGATGATCAATTTTCAAAGTGTTCTAGGGGTACTGCTTCTACTACGATGGGTATAAAACTATGGTTAGCCCCACAAATTTCAGAGCATTGTCCGTAAAAGACCCCTGGTCGGGATGCGATGAAGGCTGTTTGATTCAGGCGGCCGGGGACTGCGTCTATTTTTACGCCTAGTGCTGGGACTGCTCAGGAGTGGAGAACGTCTTCAGCAGATACTAGGACTCGGATTGGGGATTCCACTGGGATTACTATTCGGTGGTCGGCTTCTAGGAGTCGAAATTGTCCGGGAGTTAGATCTTGTGTTGGGATTATGTAGGAGTCAAATCCGAGGTCTTCGTAGTCTGTATACTCGTAGCTTCAGTACCATTGATGTCCTATGGCTTTAATTGTGAGATGGGGGTCGTTAACTTCATCTATAAGGTAAAGAATGCGTAGAGAGGGGAGGGCAATAAGGATAAGATTAACTGCTGGAAGAACAGTTCAGATGATTTCAATTTCTTGGGAGTCCAGGATGTATTTATTGGTGAGTTTGGTGGAGACCATGGCCACAATGATGTAAAGTACTAGCGTGCTAATTAGGAACACAATTATTAAGGCGTGGTCGTGGAAATGAAGGAGTTCTTCTATAACAGGTGAAGCTGCATCTTGAAAGCCTAGCTGTGAGGGATGTGCCATTAAGTGTTCAAGACACGTGGGGTTTTAACCCACGATTCTGCCTTGACAAGGCAGTGTAATGTCTATTTTACTAGTGTCTTATGAAGAAAGTGACAGAGCGGTTATGTGGTTGGCTTGAAACCAACCTCTGGGGGTTCAACTCCTCCCTTTCTCGTCAGTTTGATTGAACTTGAACGAATGCAGGTTCCTCGAATGTATGATAAGGGGGAGGGCAGCCATGTAATCATTCTACATTAGTTGTGGTGAGTTTTACTGTTAGTTCTTCACGTTTTGCGGCGAATGCTTTTCAGATAATGAAGAGGAACATAATTACTGGTACTAGGGAGATGGGTGATCCATTGGAGGGGACAGTATTTCACAGGGTGTATGCATCGGGGTAGTCTGAATACCGTCGAGGTATTCCAGCTAGGCCTAGGAAGTGTTGGGGGAAGAAGGTTTGGTTTACTCCAATAAACATAATTCCAAAGTGGATTTTTGTTCAAGTGCTGTGGAGGGTGTATCCTGTAAATAGAGGGAATCAGTGGACAAAAGCAGCAACAATGGCGAAAACGGCTCCCATTGAAAGGACGTAGTGGAAGTGGGCAACTACGTAGTATGTGTCATGCAGGACGATGTCTAGGGAGGAATTAGCTAAGACGATGCCAGTTAGGCCTCCGACTGTGAAGAGGAAAATAAACCCTAGGGCTCAGAGAAGAGGTGTTTCTCATTTGATTGAGCCTCCGTGGAGGGTTGCAGGTCAGCTAAAGACTTTAACACCAGTAGGGATTGCGATGATTATGGTGGCAGATGTAAAATAAGCTCGTGTGTCTACGTCCATGCCGACTGTAAATATGTGATGGGCTCAGACAATAAACCCCAGAAGGCCGATTGCCATTATGGCTCACACCATACCCATGTAGCCAAATGGTTCTTTTTTACCAGAGTAGTAGGCAACAATGTGTGAGATTATTCCGAAGCCTGGAAGAATTAAAATGTAAACTTCTGGGTGGCCAAAGAATCAGAATAGGTGTTGGTAAAGAATTGGGTCACCTCCTCCAGCGGGGTCGAAGAAGGTGGTGTTAAGGTTTCGGTCTGTAAGAAGCATTGTAATGCCAGCAGCCAGGACGGGTAGGGAGAGCAGAAGAAGTACAGCAGTAATCAGGACTGCCCACACGAACAGAGGGGTTTGGTATTGGGAGATGGCAGGGGGTTTCATGTTAATAATAGTTGTAATGAAGTTGATAGCTCCAAGGATGGAAGAAATTCCTGCTAAGTGGAGAGAAAAAATGGTCAGGTCGACGGATGCCCCTGCATGGGCTAAGTTACCCGCCAGGGGTGGGTAAACGGTTCATCCCGTTCCGGCCCCAGCTTCTACTCCGGAAGAGGCAAGAAGGAGAAGGAAGGACGGTGGGAGTAGTCAGAAGCTCATGTTATTCATTCGAGGGAATGCTATGTCTGGGGCACCAATTATTAGTGGTACGAGTCAGTTTCCGAATCCTCCGATTATAATTGGCATTACTATAAAGAAAATTATTACGAATGCATGTGCTGTAACAATTACATTATAAATCTGGTCGTCTCCTAGGAGGGCGCCTGGTTGGCTTAGTTCTGCTCGAATGAGCAGGCTTAGGGCTGTGCCCACTATTCCGGCTCAGGCACCAAATACTAGATAGAGGGTGCCGATGTCTTTGTGATTGGTCGAGAAAAATCAACGTGTGATTGCCACAGGTAGGATGGCTGAGTTTTAAGCGGTGGATTGTAGCCCCATAAACAGAGGTTTGAATCCTCTTCTTACCAAGCCCCGAGGTGTTTTACATATTAGATTGCAAATCTAAAGAAGTAGGCTAACCCCCTACCGGGGCTTTTCCCCGCCTTTAGTCTCTTAATAGGCGGGGAAAAGGTAGATGGATGCTCGCTGGTTTGGGCGCTTAGCTGTTAACTAAGAGTTTGTAGGATCGAGGCCTGCCTATCTAGAAAGGCTTTAGCTTAATTAAAGTATCTGTTTTGCATGCAGAAGATGTGGGGTAATATCCCGCAAGTCTTATCAGGGGCTGGGAGACTTTCACTCCCGCTTAGGGCTTTGAAGGCCCTTGGTCTTGTACTATCCTAAGTCCCTTAGAGGGTTAATAGGGCAACTGCTGCTGGGGTGAGGGGTAATAAGGATAAGGTGGCTGTAGTTGAGACGGCTAGAGGTAGGGGTTAGTTGTGTGGAGGGGAGGCGTCAGGGGGTAGTTCCGGTGAGATTGTTAGGGGATATGGTAAGGGTTATTGCGTATGTGAGGCGTAGATAAAAATATAGGCTTAGGAGGGCAGTTAGGGCAGCTAGTGTGGCTGTAGGGGCGAGGCCTTGTTTGGTTAGTTCTTGGAGGATTAGTCATTTTGGTATAAAACCTGTTAGTGGGGGTAGACCGCCTAGTGAAAGGAGAATGAGTGGGGCAAGGGATGTGAGTATGGGGGCTTTTGCTCATGAGGTGGCGAGGGCATTAATGGTAGTTGATTTATTTAGTTTAAATACAAGGAATGTTGAGAATGTTATAATAAAGTACGTGAGAAGAGCCAACAGTGTAAGGGAGGGGGAAAATTGTAAGATTAGGATTATTCAGCCTAGATGGGCGATTGAGGAGTAGGCAAGGATTTTTCGTAGTTGGGTTTGGTTAAGACCACCTCAGCCCCCAACTAGGGTGGACATGAGTCCTAGAATAATTAAAATGGTTGAATTGGCCGGTTGAATTTGAAGAAGCAGGGCGAAAGGGGCAAGTTTTTGTCAGGTTGAGAGAATAAGGCCTGTGGTGAGGTCTAATCCTTGAAGGACTTCAGGTAGTCAGGCATGAACTGGGGCAAGGCCAATTTTTAATGCAAGGGCAAGAGTAATCAAGGTAACGGGGAGGGGGTGTGATATCTGTTGAATGTCTCATTGTCCGGTAAGTCAAGCATTAGTGGTGCTGGCAAAAAGTAGTATGGCGGCTGCGGTGGCTTGGGTAAGAAAGTATTTAGTAGTTGCTTCTACTGCTCGTGGGTGGTGGTGTTGGGCTATAAGTGGAATAATGGCGAGGGTATTTATTTCAAGTCCTATTCAGGCCAGGAGTCAGTGAGAGCTGGCAAAGGTGATTGTGGTTCCTAGGCCTAGTCCAAATAGCAGGGTGGCTAAGATGTACGGGTTCATTAGTAAAGGAAGGAGTTTAACCAACATGTTTGGGGTATGGGCCCAAAAGCTTAATTAGCTGACTTTACTAGGAAGTGGTGTAGTGGAAGCACTGAGAGTTTTGATCTCTCTAGGTAGGGTTCGAGTCCCTTCTTTCTAAGGAGTCGGGGGGACTTTAACCCCCATGGTTCACTCTATCAAAGTGGCCCTTTGGCTTCAGGCACAACTCCGGGGTTATAGTTGAGGGGGTAGTCCTGCGAATGCAATGGGAAGTGAAAGGTGTCAAATAACTAGGGATAGTGTGAGAGGTAGGAAGTTTTTTCAGATCAGGTGCATAAGCTGGTCGTACCGGAATCGGGGGTATGAGGCCCGAACTCAAAGGAATACGATTGAAAGGAGGGCGGCTTTAGTTATTAGGTTGACTGCAGTGAGTTCTGGGATTGTTGGGATGTGTGCTGCGCCTAAGAAAAGGGTGGCGGAAAGTGTATTCATAAGTAAGATGTTGGCATATTCTGCTAGGAAGAATAGGGCAAAGGGGCCTCCTGCATATTCTACGTTGAAGCCTGATACTAATTCTGATTCACCTTCAGTTAGGTCGAACGGTGCTCGATTGGTTTCTGCTAGGGTTGAAATGTATCATATAGCGGCTAAAGGCCAGGCTGGTAAGATCAATCAAACGCTTTCTTGGGCAATGTTGAAGGTTTGCAGGGTGAAGCCGCCGGTGAAGATAATGGCGTTTAAGAGGATGAGTCCGAGGCTAACTTCGTATGAGATGGTTTGCGCTACGGCTCGAAGGGCACCGATTAGGGCGTATTTTGAATTTGATGCTCAGCCTGAGCCTAGAATTGAATAGACTGCAAGGCTGGAGAGGGCTAAGATAAATAAGATACCTAAGTTTAGGTCAATTACTGGGTAGGGAAGGGGTATTGGGGCTCACAGGGTGAGGGCAAGTGTAAGGGCTAGCATCGGGGTTAGAAGGAAGAGAATGGGGGAAGAGGTTGAGGGGCGCACGGGTTCTTTAATAAATAGTTTCACTCCGTCGGCGATGGGTTGTAGGAGGCCATAGGGCCCTACAATGTTTGGACCTTTTCGCAGTTGTATGTAGCCAAGCACTTTACGTTCAAGTAGGGTTAGAAAAGCAACGGCTAGAAGAACTGGAACAATGAAAGCTAGTGGGTTAATGATGTGGGTGATGAGTGTTGAGATCATAGTTAAGGAGAGGACTTGAACCTCTGTTGAAAGGGCTTAGGTCTTTTGCAGTAACCGGGCTCTGCCACCTTAACATGCCGTTTTCTTCGGCACAGGGGCATGCCCTTTTGCCTATTTTAGTTGTTTTCATTAGGTGGGGGTGAGGCGTGCTTCAAGCATGGGCCTCTTCTTTTCGGTCCTTTCGTACTAGAAAAGATCATGTCATAGATAGAAACTGACCTGGATTACTCCGGTCTGAACTCAGATCACGTAGGACTTTAATCGTTGAACAAACGAACCCTTAATAGCGGCTGCACCATTAGGATGTCCTGATCCAACATCGAGGTCGTAAACCCCCTTGTCGATATGGGCTCTAAAAGGGGATTGCGCTGTTATCCCTAGGGTAACTCGGTCCGTTGATCGGCGTTGCCGGATCTTATTGGTCAGAAATTCTGTTTGTTAGAGCAGGAGCTCTTAGTTGTAGGAGGAGTATTCCCATTCCACGTGGGGGTTTTTTGTTTCCCCGCGGTCGCCCCAACCAAAGACATTAGGGCAGGGTTCATCTGGTTTAATCCTTTATTTAGGAGTGTTTAACATGATCTGCCTGGGTGTCTAAAGCTCCATAGGGTCTTCTCGTCTTATGGTTTTATCCCCGCTTCTGCACGGGGAGATCAATTTCATTGACTTGAAAAAGGAGACAGCTAAGCCCTCGTTGTGCCATTCATACAGGTCTCCATTTAAAAGACAAGTGATTGCGCTACCTTCGCACGGTCAAAATACCGCGGCCGTTAAACTTATAGTCACAGGGCAGGCGGGACCTCTTATTTTTCAGCTTTGCAAGAGGCGATGTTTTGATAAAACAGGCGAGGCTTCATGTGTTTGCCGAGTTCCTTCTCTTTCTTTTAGTCTTTCCTAGGGGGCACACCAGTGTGGGGTTAACGGTAGTGTTTTGAATGTTCTTCTGGTTGTTTGGTCTGTTGTTCAGTACCCTCTTTGTTTGGGGCCGTTAATGTTCGGTGGGGGGTCCGTTCCGATTTACACGTGTGCAAGGAGAGAGTTTTATGCTCTCTTATTACTCATATTAGCATGATCACTCCCATGCTTGCATGGGATGGCCTGGTAGAAATAGGGGGTTAAGATAAAATTATCGGGATGAAGGGGGTAATAGGTATGTCTGAGCTTTAACGCTTTCTATAGGGATGGCTGCTTTTAGGCCCACCCAAACATTTTACCTTTGTTTTTATGATCTTTACCCTCCTGGAAAAGTTGTGTCTTGTTTCAAAGGGGCTGTACCCCCTTTGACTAACTCTCTCGGTTTCTTTAGGTGTCAGGAGGGGTCAAGACGGAAGTGAAGAAAGAAGCCGAGAGGCTGAACTTCTATCCAATTCTCAGGCAACCAGCTATAACTAGGTTCGGTAGGTCTGTCACCTCTACTCAAAGCTCTTCCCACTCTTTTGCCACAGAGACGGGTGTGCCCTATTAATAGGCTGTCTTGGAGTAGCTCACTTAGTTTCGGGAAATCAAACTAAAGTTCTCTTTGCTTGGGTTTTTCTAGCTAAATCATGATGCAAAAGGTACGAGCTTAAATCTCTGCTTTTTTGGGCTTTACTGGTTTGTTTCATTTCTCTTTCAGCGTTCCCTTGCGGTACTTTCTCTATTGCGCCACGTTCCCTTTTCTGTCGCCCATACTAGGGGGGTAAAATGGTTTGTTTAATGAAAATTTTGGTGTATTTGGGGGTATAAATAATGGTTTGTTGTTTTTGGTAGTGGGGGCTAGCTGTTGGGCGTCAGGGTGATCCGATTTGCACGGATGACTTCTCAGTGTAAGGGAGATGCTTTTCTGTCTTAGCTACACTCTGATTTTTCCAAGTACACCTTCCGGTACACTTACCATGTTACGACTTGCCTCCCCTTTGCGATTGTAGGGTTTTAGTTACTTTCATTTTTAGGCTTGGGGAGAGTGACGGGCGGTGTGTGCGCGCTTCAGGGCCAATTTCAGCGGAACACTCTATTTCCTGCTTACTGCTAAATCCTCCTTCAGATGTACATTTCAGTGCATCGTTCGTATTCACTGCATTAGGGAATGTAGCCCATTTCTTCCCCCTCCATACGCTACACCTCGACCTGACGTTTTGGGCTGTGCCAATTTTGCTTACTATAGGACCTTCACAGGGTAAGCTGACGACGGCGGTATATAGGCGGGAAAAACAAGGAAGGGTGAGGTTTAACGGGGGTTATCGGTTCTAGAACAGGCTCCTCTAGGTGGATCTAAAGCACCGCCAAGTCCTTTGGGTTTCAAGCTGATGCTCATAGTTCCCAGGCGGATAGCAGGTGTAAGGTGCTATCGATGTTTAGGGCTAGGCATAGTGGGGTATCTAATCCCAGTTTAAACCATAGCTTTCGTGGGTTCAGGTGTTGTAAAGCCACTTTCGTGATTGTTCTTCTTACTCTCGGGTGCGTATAACAGCTTTGAGGGTATTCGGCTTTAGTATTCAGGTTATCTTAACCACTCTTTACGCCGGGGGCTATCAACTTGGGCCTCTCGTATAACCGCGGTGGCTGGCACGAGTTTTACCGGCCCTCTTAGCTTTGACTAAGTCAAGTTTTCACTTATGGCTTAATGTTTATCACTGCTGAGTTCCCTTGGGGGTGTGGCTAAGCAAGGTGTCGTGGGCTTAATTTAATGTGCCTGATACCAGCTCCTTGTTCCCGGGCAGGGAACTGTAGGGCATTCTCACAGGGGTGCGGATACTTGCATGTGTAAGTTTAGCTAAAGTTGATAGTAAAGTCAGGACCAAGCCTTTGTGCTTGCGGAGCTTTCTAGGGCCCATCTTAACATCTTCAGTGTTATGCTTTGATTAAGCTACGCTAGC